ATGACAAAATGAACAGCAATATACACACAAGACAGATACAACTACAGAAGCTTATTACTAACTAACTTCATAGACTGAGTAATAATCATAATATTCTCCATCCTAATTTTAGTTTTATGAACTTACACAGGAACCTTATTCACCTCCAGAAACTCCTTAATATTAGACCATAAGTGACTAGAATTCCTCTGAACAATCTCACCACTCGGCGTACTCCTATCGATAGCAAGTATATCAATAAAAGCTCTATACACAGAAGAAGGATTACCAACACCCCCAACCCTAAGATTAAAAATCACAGGACATCAATGATACTGAACATACAACTACCCAGATTTCAACTTAGAATTTGACTCCTATATAAAAGAATGAGAATCACAAGACTTCCGACTCTTAGACTGTGACAACCGAGTTATCTTACCAACCCAAGTACCAATTCGAATATCAGTAACATCCGCAGACGTAATTCACAGATGAACAATCCCATCACTTGGAATCAAAATAGACGCTATACCAGGTCGCATCAATTCCACAACTACAGAATCTACACTTCCAGGAATCATGTACGGACAATGTTCAGAACTTTGTGGCGTAAATCATAGATTTATACCAATCACAATCGAATTTACAACAATCTCAGCATTCAAATCCTGAGTAAATACAATACTACTACTATAAACCACCAAAATCAGTATGGCAGACTAGTGCAATTGATTTAAGCTCAATACAAGATTTCTTTTCTACTGATATTAGGTCTTCTGGTGAATACTCATCATCACAACGAAATTTCAATTCGTAGTATATTAAGACTAAAATTAGACTCCCTAATTTAATATTACTATGAATCATAAACTTATTAACTATTATTGTCACAATTCTATTATCCATCGCCTTTGTAACTCTAATAGAACGACAGTACATTGGCATCAGTCAACGACGATTAGGACCAAACAAAGTCTCAATTATAGGACTAATACAACCAATTCTAGATGGACTAAAACTAATACTAAAATCCACGAAAAAAACCAACAAACTAAACCCCATTTTCTACCTACTAATACCAATCATAAACTTAACCTTACTTACACTCTTCTGATGAGGGTTTCCACTCCTATATAACCCAATTAGCTTTCAAGTAAATCTACTATTCACAATCACTCTAATGGGTATCATAAGATTTGGGATCGTCTTAAGAGGTTGAGTATCGAACAGAAAATACGCTACTTACGGATCTCTCCGATCCATAAGCCAAAGCATCTCTTATGAAGTATGTTTAAGCACAACACTATTAATAATTATGATACTTAAAGATTCATATAACCTAGCAACAACCAAAACAGGATTCTACCACTTTGAACTAATAATCACACTAGCACTCACCATCCCAGCCACAATTATAATCCTAGCCGAAACAAACCGCAGACCTTTTGACCTAGCAGAAGCAGAAAGAGAACTTGTAAGAGGCTTCAACATTGAATTCTCAAGAGTAGAATTCGCTTTCCTATTTATAGCAGAGTACGGAATAATTATCTTACTAAGAATCCTATTCAGCATTTTACTACTACCATGATGCTCACCACTACTCACACTCCTCCTCATCAGAAGAATCATTATATCACGATCCACCTTTCCACGAATCCGATACGATACACTCATAAGATTAATATGAAAAAGACTACTCCCAGTAATAATTAGAATACTAATTCCTAACCTAAATATAAAAGTACTTTAACAATATAAATAATTTGAAGATGTACCCACTTTGACTACCTCGAAGGACTCTTTAACTTAAGCAGAATTGCTTACCATAAACGCTCTTATTGAGTGGCAAATGCCACTACCGGAAGGACATTACCTGCCTATACCAGTTTAACGCAATAGCGTATTAATCCATATTCAATTCAGTTACCCCAGGTAGGGCACCTACCGTAGCTAACGATTTATTAGTGCCTAAAAGTATATTCAATTCAATCGATGCCTAAACACTTATAAATTAATTCAATCCAATTTCCCAGCTTTTTATCGCAACTTTCAGTATTCCGTGATCCTACATATATATAAAAGGATAATATATTTATATTAGACTGTTTATATATATGTTAGCTATATTATAGTTCTACATTTCAGTAGAACTAATATAATATAGTACTTACATATAAAATTCCAATTTATATGTAAGTATATCACATATATTTCATATATGTTATACAACTATTAATAACATTATTACATAATGTATTATAATAGTTTTATACAATACTATATTAGATATTATTTTTTTATATTATATATATATATATATATATATATATATATATATATATATATATATATATATATATATATATATATATATATATATATATATATAAAAAATTTAAAAAAAAAAATAAATCCAACTCAAGAATACAACATTTATATATATATATATATATATATATATATATATAAAAAAAATTTAAAAAAAAAATAAATCCAACTCAAGAATACAACATTTTAAAATTTAAAAAAACACCAACCATTCCCTCGCAACTGCAAAAATTTTAAAAAAAAATAAATCCAACTCAAGAATACAACATTTTAAAATTTAAAAAAACCCACCAACCATTCCCTCGCAACTGCAAAAATTTAAAAAAAAATAAATCCAACTCAAGAATACAACATTTTAAAATTTAAAAAAACCCACCAACCATTCCCTCGCAACTGCAAAAAATTAAAAAAAAAATAAATCCAACTCAAGAATACAACATTTTAAAATTTAAAAAAACACAACATCTCCTAAATAAAGATCAAAATAAAATTACACAAGTCAAATAGCTTAATCCCAAAGCACAAATCTTTTAAATTTGAAGATGTACCCACTTTGACTACCTCGAAGGACTCTTTAACTTAAGCAGAATTGCTTACCATAAACGCTCTGTATGAGTGGCAAATGCCACTACCGGAAGGACATTACCTGCCTATACCAGTTTAACGCAATAGCGTATTAATCCATATTCAATTCAAAAACCCCAGGTAGGGCACCTACCGTAGCTAACGATTTATTAGTGCCTAAAAGTATATTCAATTCAATCGATGCCTAAACACTTATAAATTAATTCAATCCAATTTCCCAGCTTTTTATCGCAACTTTCAGTATTCCGTGATCCTACATATATATAAAAGGATAATATATTTATATTAGACTGTTTATATATATGTTAGCTATATTATAGTTCTACATTTCAGTAGAACTAATATAATATAGGTACTTACATATAAAATTCCAATTTATATGTAAGTATATCACATATATTTCATATATGTTATACAACTATTAATAACATTATTACATAATGTATTATAATAGTTTTATACAATACTATATTAGATATTATTTTTTTTATAAATACGAAATATTTTTTATTAGCTATTTCGTATAAAAAATAATCATAATATAGTATATGAATTATACTTTAAGTATAATCATATATATGTAATATTATACTGATAATACTATATGTAAATATGTTATTAATTCTTCCTCCATATTTACATAAAGTATAATATTACATTATATAAATAAATTATTATAAATCATAAATTTTACGGGCTAAATTTATGAAATTTATAATTTATTTAATTATATTAACTTATAAATATATTTCCTATATTATAAACTAATATCTCAGTTAGTTTATAATAGGAATATAGTATAAGTAATATATAAATATATATATAATATTACGTTTAGTAACAAAGTTACTACTTCACTAATATATATAATTTATTTATATATAATATCTATTATTATATTTATTTTTAAATAATATTAATAATAGATATATCATATACATATATTATTTATATAAATATAAATTTATATGTATATGAGTATAATAAATACAGAAAATTTGCAATAAAATCTATAAAAAGTTCCACAAATTTTAAAAACAGCAATTTTTAACTTAAAAAGTTAACGTAACAACAACTTTTTCTCCACAAAATCACACATTTCTCCCCCATCAGTCGTCCCCTCCTATACAGGAAACCTAATATAAATCTTTTAAATTTGAAGATGTACCCACTTTCCCAAGCTCGAATCAACCTAACCCGAAACAAAACATCAACTCTTCACCTACAACAACAATATCAACAAAACAAATACACCACACGAAACAACCACCAACACTAAAATAAATAAACAAAACCGAAAACATGCATAACCACCACATAATACTCAACCACTCTACCAGCACTATAACAACACGACAAATCAACAAAAGAATTCACAAACGAACCCCAAACCACCCGCAAATAAGGATACAACCTCACAACACTCACTACCAAAATCAATCAAGACAACAAAGGAACAAAAAACAACCTCACAGTAACCACAGCCCACTTTCTAAAAAACAAAAACGACGTCGGTAAACCCAATAATAACATAAACACATAACTAATCACAGGATCACAACACCCCTTACTCGAAATTCCTCGCATAACAACAAACATCACACTAACATACATAAGATAATAAACCACAAACTTACCCAAATCACCAGAAGCTAATCACAACCACCTAGAGTGTACACAAGAAGAATAGAATAAAATCATAAATATAGACCTTACATTCCAATACCTAAATATACTCCAAAGAATTGAAACCATACACACAACCCTAATCAACACAGAATCAACCACAAGCATCGAAACAACAAAAGGAACAACCTTATGAACCACTGTTAAAAACCACATATTTACCCAAGACACACTCTTCAAAATTCACCCCATCCACCAATGAACCGGAGGTAAACCCAACTTAAACATTACAATAAACAAAACCCACCAAGCAGGATACCACGAAACAAATCACAAACACAACAACATTATCGAAGACAACGAAGAAATCAAATAAAACTTAAACATAACCTCAGAAGAACTCAACCCCTCCACAATAACAACTACCATCACTCAAGTAGTCAACTCCAATATAGTCCACATCGACAACCAATTATTTATAGTGAAACTCAACACCACAACAACAACATAAAAAACACTCCACACAAGACTATTAATTAATAATGACACAAAGTATATTTGAGGTATGAACCCAACAGCTTAAACTTAGCTTACACTACTTTCCCTCAAGAATCCCAGGCTCTTCAAACCCATGCTTTTCCATCTTAAGCTAAAAGGGACTACCTAAATAACACCAATAACACCACTACAATCGAAACCAACAACTTAATCACCCCTACATTAAAACTAACCAAACTAACCAAAGACACTACACCAGAAACATGCATACTCTTTACAAAACCAAGTATAAAAACCTTCAACCCAACAACCTTAGAACCCAAATACTCATAATACAAATCAACATTTATCACACCAGGAGAAACCCAAACCTTTAAAACGAACAACATCATCACAAAAGGAGTAACCAGCAAAAACGCCTTAAAAACATCAAAACAAGGATTACACGGCATAGAAAAATTTATAATCAAAAACCAACCCATGACCAATACCGGAACAACCATCACCTGAACACTCATAAAACTTACACTAAGACTATTCAAAAAAACTTTACCAGACAAACCACCCATTAAAACATAAACTATACGTAACGAGTATATTACAGACATAAACAAAACCACATTCACCAAATGAAACAAAGTATCCTCCTTAACACTCAAGCAAATCGAATACTCCTTAGAATAATAACAAGACGTAAACGTCAACCCACACATTACCACTAAACAAAGAATCACCCTACTCAAAACAAATCCAATATTACACCCCTCACAAGTAACCACCCGAACCTCCTGATTAGCAAACATATACCTCATTATAATACCAACATTCATAAACAATAAGGCCTTTACCAACGCATGATTCATAATATGTATCATCATCAACGAGTATATACCACTCAATAACATCAACATTACCATCGCAATCTGTGACATAGTCGAATAAGCCAAAATCTTCTTGAGATCAAACTCAAAGAAAGCCATTAAACTAGCATACAACCTAGTCAACAAACCCAAAACAACCAACAGTCCATTAACCCACACTACCCTTATACAATCACCCAACTTCACACAAAGTACACAACCAGCAACCACCAAAGTAGAAGAATGAACCAAAGAACTAACCGGAGTAGGAGCCGCCATAGCAACAGGCAATCATCTTCCCATCGGAATCTGAGCCCTCTTAGCAACCATTGCACCCAAAAACATAACCAACCTCAAAGGACCATAAACCACATATTCATAATTAAAAACAAGACCACATCCCAAAGTCACCACTATAACCATTAACGCAAAATCACCAACACGATTCATCATAATCGTCGTCATAGCAGAACTATTACACTTCCAATTATTATAAAACATAATCAGTAAAAACCTAGAAACCCCCAAACCCTCTCACCCCAATCACAAAATCCAAAACGACTTACCCACCACAACCACCAACATCCTCAAAATAAAAACCAACATAAGAGCATTAAACCGCACCAACCCAACAGAAGAACCCATATAAGAAGAAGCATAATACAAAACCCAAAAAGCCAACAACAACACCACTAAACCAAACACAACATTATACCAACAACCACCAAAATCAAACCCAAGATCAACACCAAAAGACATCACATACAAAGTCACAATCCTAAGTTCACCAGCAGCCAACACCAACCAAGTAATAACCACTACTACCCTAACTAAGACAATTAACCTAACCAAATTAATTGCCCCCTAAATCCTTCGAATCCACAACTCGACGTCCTTCTAGACTAAAAGAGCCACCAACTAGTACTGGCAACACCTAAACTTAAGTCGAAATTAAGCATGATACATCATTTAGCACTCTCTAAATCAACAAAGTCCTATTAAACCAATATAACAACACTAAACACGGCATCCAACCCCCCACCACTAAATCACACAAAGTCCACCCAACAACCAAAGAACCCGACAACTTACCAACCGCTAACATACACGCAAACCACAAAGGATAATAAAGCAACGCCACGAACAACAAAACCAACCCAATTAAATTAACCCTACAAACCGAAATACAATAAACCACATATGAAACCTCCCCAACCATCCCAACAGACGGAGGAACCCTAGAACTCATAAACAACAGAAAAACTAAAAAAAACCAAACTACAGGAGACAATTGCAATAACCCCTGCTGCTTAAACAACAACCGAGTCTTAGAAGAATTAGAAAACATACCAACCATAAAAAACATAGAATTACTCAAAACCCCATGAGATAACATCAAACATACCACAGCTGAATCCAACACCTCAAAACCCATCACCACCAATCCTAGAACTATCGTCATATGCGTAACACTACTATAAGCCACAAACTTCTTAAGATCATTTTGCACAACAGTAGTCACAGCAGACATCAAAGACAAAAACAACAACAACCCAACCAAGCCAAACACACAACCCGAACCTACACTAAGACCACCAACCTTAACAAGACCATAACCACCCGTCTTCAAAAGAATACTAGCCAAAATCATCCTTCCTAACACAGGAGCTTCCACATGAGCCTTAGGTAACCAAAAATGAAACAAATAAACAGGAAGTTTAATAACAAAAGGAAGTAATATAACAACCATAACAAAAATATCAACCCAAACCACAGAAGTCCAACCTACAACAGAACAATCTACCAAAAACCGAATAACCAAAACCAATAAAGGAAAAGAAAACATCAACGTATATATCACCAAATAATTAGCAGCCATCAACCGCTCAGGCTGATTCCCCCAACCCAACACAATAAAATAAATCGGAACAATCGACACCTCAAACAACACATAAAATATCATAACATTATCAGACAAAAAAAACAAACCCAACACCACAAAATAAACACACACCAACCCTCCAAACTCAACCACATATACAACCATATAAACCAAAAACACCACCCCTAACATAAACCTAAGACTCATCATAAAATACCTAAGATTATCCCTACAACCAATCAACACACTAACCGACCCAAAAACCCCAACCAACACCCACCACAAAAACCCAAAAACCATAAACACTAAAATCCCTCCAAAATTTCTCATCATACTACACAAAAGAACCCACCTTATCACCCCCAAAATAACGAATCACCCAAAGCAAAACAAGTATTCCAACAACCCTATGCACCACCATTATCATCAAAAATCAAACACCATAAACCCAATAGCACCCCCAACACAAACACATCAACGCCAACCTGAGTAACTCCATACTAATCAATAACACAACAACACTCTTAAGATTAACAACAACCTTAACTAATCCAACCACAAACATCAAAACTTCAACAATAGCTTTTATAGTTTAACCTAGAACATAGATTTTGTAAATCTAAAGAACCTAAAAGCTCCACCACCCACTAAAACTAACTAACCCACAACACCACACAAACCGACAAAACAATTAACTATAACATCAAGAACGAATTGGTTTAACCCATCCATTATTTGTCAATTAAAGATAATAATATATTATCTTTATTTCCATTGGCTAAACAACACATTAATAGAAATCAGATTTCAATCTTAAAGTCCCAAACTTTATATTTTATATTAAACTACAATCTGAATTCTTACACTAATAATCACAGCATGCCTACTATTTCTATATTTAATACACCCTTTATGAATTAGTACTTTAGTATTTCTGCTAAGAATCCTTACTGCGATTTACAAATTCTACAGAATCCATAACAATTCAATATTCGGATACTTATTTGTCATAATCTACAGAGGAGGACTCCTCATCATACTAACATACATTTCCTCTCTGACTCCAAGAACAACAACCAACAAGCTTTCTATTAAAACTATAATTACAATTCCAGTTATATATTTATTTACATGAGCAATCACCAAGCACAACCTCAATGAAAACTACAATTATAACGAATTAAACCTCACTAATATAAGAATCTACCTAATATCCTCTCCACTAATCAATGCAGTACTAATATTATTAACAACCTCATTCTGCCTAATTTCTACATTACTATCACAATTTAAATATCCCATCCGATCATTATAATATAATTAATCTATGATAAAATCATTAATATCCAAAATCCCAGGAGCAAAAAACATTACACAACTTCCAACCCCCTATACAATTTCCTACTGATGAAACCTAGGCAGACTCTTAGGTGTACTAATAGGCATTCAAATTATAACAGGGCTACTTCTAGTAATATACTTCTCAACTAGTGAATCAGAAGCCTTCAACAGCATTATTACTTTAATACGAGAAGTAAAATTTGGATTTCTATTACGATTTATACATCTTAACGGTGCATCCTTCATCTTCATAACTATATATGCACATATATTTAAGGGTTTAATATACTCATCTTTTATATTACCAGGAAGATGACTTACAGGCAACCTAATCCTATTCCTAACAATTCTTGTTGCCTTCATAGGGTATGTAATCCCATGAGGAAACATAAGCTTCTGAGCTGCAACCGTTATTACATCATTCATATCAGCAATCCCAATCCTTGGTGAATCAATTCTATACTGAATCTGAGGAGGATACAGAATTACAGGACGAACATTACAATTCTTCTTTACACTTCATTACCTACTACCATTCATAATTTCTGCAATTGCTATAATCCACCTATTATTACTCCACAAAAAAGGAAGATCTAACCCATTAGGTACACACTCACACATACTAAAAACTAAATTCCACCCATTCTTTACTAATAAAGATATAATAAACATTACAACCCTAATAATCATAAGTTGATTATTAATCAGTTATCCATACTGAAGCAGAGACCCAGAAAACTTCTCCTATGCAGATCGCCTATCATCCCCAATCAATATTCAACCAGAATGATATTTTCTACCAATATATGGATTCCTCCGCAGAAGAGACAGAAAACTAGGAGGATTGATTCTCATAATCTTAATAATCCTCATATTCAGTATACTACCCTGATGAATCCTACAAGACCTTAACCACTTTAAATTATGAGATATACTCTTACTAATATTCTTACTCACAACACTCACAACAGGATGAGTAGCCTCTTGAAGAGCAGATGCATACTACTCTACATGATTAACATTTCTAATCCCTACCTACTTCATATGGTTCACAATTACCTGAATAATAGCTATAACTAACCACACTCTATTCAATGATTAGAGAGAAGACATTTTAAGCTTCTAACTTAAAGTACTGGAACATAAACCACTTCTCTCCCTTAGTTATAATCTTCTGTAATCATAACCAAATCAGTTAAACTTTGATGCATATTGCACAAACCAACATTATGCAAAACTACTTGCCATAGTTAAAGATCTAAGTGATAAATAGTGTGCCAGCTATCGCGGTTATACACTAACTCAAAGTTAACTTCTATTAGCTATTTAAATTATCTTACCACAATTAAAATCCTAATAGTGAAAAGTACATATTTCATCTAACCACACATTTAAATCACCAAAAGTTAAACAAGAAACAAGGATTAGATACCCTTCTATCCTAAACTTAAATCAACCAAGAAGTAAAATCAAACAAAAACCTAACTAGAATGGCAGTAAGAAATCCATCAGAGAAGGCTGTACTATAACCGATAACCCTCGTTAATCACCCCCTAATCTAACATTTTATATATCGCCATTGAAATCTTATTTAAGATAAGATTACATCAAGATCTAAACTCAGTCAACAGGTCAAGATATAAATCATGGTTAGGTGAGATATTGCCTGCAAATATTAACAATTAATTAAACTATCATTATTCAGCAGTTTAAATCAGGATCTGACTGTAATTACGCCTACCTAATAGCATCTTGACTCATTAAATTTCTTATGCACATATTGCCCGTCACCCTCATAAGAGGTAAGTCGTAACAAAGTAGATCTTCTGGAAGGAGGACCTAGCCTAGAGCATAATATAATAAGTATATCTTGATTACAACAAGAAGGTTTAGCCCTAAAAACCTAAATAACTCTCAATAAACTTCCTTTTGCATAAGGAGTAACCAAAAATCCAGATCCAAATCTACAATAGAAAGATAGTAAACTACGAGTACTTAAGATTTACATGAAATTTAACATTAAAATACTCGAAGAGACATTCAATACACTATCTGATAACCATTTCAAAATAAACTTAGTACAAACTAAGTAAAACATTATATAATCCAAGCTATTAGGCTTAGAATCAACCAATACAATAGTTCGTAATTGACTAGCTTAATACAATAACAACTTAACCTAAATCACTCAAAACCAAAGACTGATAAACTATGGTTACATCAGTAAGAGCAACAAAATTCACATGTTATAACTCGGCAACAAACCCTCTACTGTTTAATAAAAACATTGTAATATAAATATATTATAACCTCCTGCCCAATGAAAATAATTAAATGGCCGCGGTAATTTGACCGTGCAAAGGTAGCATAATCAATTGTTTAATAAATTTAAACTAGAATGAAAGGAGTAAAGAAAGTTTACTATTAACATGTAATTAACAGAAATTATAACTAAGGTGAAAATTCCTTACAGCAATCTTAAAACGAGAAGACCCTAGAAACTAACAATCACAACCTTTTTTGGGATAAAACCTTAAAATAAAAGAATTAACATCCTTTAAAATAAAATAGTTACTCTAGGGATAACAGCACAATAAAAGTTAAGAGAACTAATCTACTCTTTAGATTGTGACCTCGATGTTGAATCAAGAATTACCGGTTGTAGAAGACCAGCAAGTTTCGTCTGTTCGACGATACATAAATACGTGATTTGAGTTTAAACCGTCGCAAGACAGGTTGGATTCTCTTTAAGACTGCAATATTTAACCATTATAAGTACGAAAGGAACATAATACTTAATAATCATTATGAAAAAATTTAAATTATTTGACATTAAAATCACAACAATCTTACTAATCACATTACTAACAACACTTACACTAACCAAAACCAAGCCATCCTACGAATTAAGTATAAATAACTACATAGCAATATCAAGCCTAGATTGATCCAACCCTACCCCACTAATATCAACACCCTCCATCCTACTAATCATCCTAGCAATCTTACTAATACCAACCAATACATTCTGAAAAACACGATGACATAACACTATGAAAAAACTAACTAACTCCAACCTCAACAACCAAAATAACTCCTACACAATAACATCCAACATCCTCCACATCATAACACTAAGCAACCTAATCTCCCTATTTAGATACAACTGAATTATTAATAGTCAATGATGAATCATCCTACTAACAACCACCTTATATTTACTCTCTCTATGAAGAAGAATACTACTAAATAGAGGACTTAAAACATTCGGTACAAATACACCACTAGGATGGATAATAATTAACATAAGTCTCTGAGCATTCCACAACATAAGATATGCTATCCGATTCGTCTCACTTCCATTCCGAATAATAATAAACCTAATTGTAGGCGTATTCCTCACAGAATTCGCCAAATCCAACATCATAAACACAACCTTAATCTCCCTATACGAAATCTTTGTTATATTAGTACAAACCACAGTATTCATCATTCTAGCAAACATATATTACTCAGAAATAGCAATAAAACCAGAATGAATAACACACACAAAAATACACAAGCCAACCCCTAAAAAATCAATCATTCAAAACTACATCACTTTAACCAAAAACACATTTATCATAATAACACTCACTTACAAAATTAATACATCAAAATCCACCCTATATGAATAACAAATCCATAAACTTCACAACTCCATGACCCATACTAACAAGAATAACCATCCTAAGAGCATGCTTAAGACTTATCACATCGATAAACTACACAGAAAACACCTCCAACTCCTCCTGATTAGGATTAAAACTAAGAACAATCATAATAATCATCACATTATTCTACTGAAGACGAGACACATTACGAGACACAACAACAGGCACACTTACAAACAACATTAGAACAAACATAAAGCTAGCAATAATTTTATTTCTGACAACAGAAGCATTCTTCTTCATCACATTCTTCTGAATATTCCTAAGATCAGCATTAATCCCAGAACAAGGGACATGACCCCCAACCTCACTAAATATACCCAGACCTTTAGGTGTACCTAGACTAAACACAATCCTACTAATTACAAGCAGTGCAACCGTAACAATATCACACTTCCAAACCAGTTTACCAGACGGTAAACCACTAAATTGATTACTACTAACACTAATACTAAGAATCATATTTATCACAGTACAATACATAGAATACCACACATCCACATTCACTATATCGAGAGGAGTAAACGGAAGAATTTTCTTCATAACTACAGGTCTCCATGGACTCCATGTACTATTAGGCTCATTAGCCTTGACAACATGTCTACTACTCATGAACCAATATAAATACTCAAACACTTCCCTAAACAGATATGAAATATCAATCTGATACTGACACTTTGTAGACGCAGTATGACTAATACTATACACAACCTTCTATTGTTGAGGAAGATAGCCTGAACACAATGTCCATATCAAACTTTGAAGGTTTACAGTTTACTTAACTTAAAGCTATGTATTATAGTATAAACCCGTACATAGAAATTTGAATTCTAAAGATAAAATACAACACAATTGAGCAGGTGTTACCACTAAAATACACTATCACTGTATCCCTATCAATTAGGTTCTACTCAATATCACCAAAAAGGTTTACAGTTTACTTAACTTAAAGCTATGTATTATAGTATAAACCCGTACATAGAAATTTGAATTCTAAAGATAAAATACAACACAATTGAGCAGGTGTTACCACTAAAATACACTATCACTGTATCCCTATCAATTAGGTTCTACTCAATATCACCAAAACCATATAGTTGGAAGCCATACATGCCATATTACACTAAAGTGACAAAGGATTATTTAACCCATCCATTATTTGTCAATTAAAGATAATAATATATTATCTTTATTTCCAACACCCATTAAAGGATTAGTTTAACCCAAAACATTAATTTGTCAAATTAAAGATAATAATTATTATTCTTTAATTCTTCTTCTTTACCAAATTCCACCTATAAAACTATTCAGCACATTAATTGCACTATCCACCATTTTATGGGTAAAAATAATAACCTTATCAATAAGACACATTAACCCTATTAAAATTAAATAATCGCAGCAATTTCTCTGATAATTATATTTTTTTATCTAATCTTTTTTGGGTTAATCGTAGCGCTACTAATAATACTACTACGATCCATTCTATCTATAAGTTACCTAAACACCACCCTCAGATTTGAATGTGGATTTGAAAGTTATAAGATAAATCGATTACCCTTCTCAATCAACTTCTTCATGGTAAGATTAATTTTCGTTTTATTTGATTTAGAAATCATCATTTTAATCGCCTATATCCCAAATATAACCAGACTAACACTCTTATCCTACATTACAGCTATATCATTTCTATTGTTTATACTACTCAGCCTAATACTCGAATGAGCTCTTGGTAAACTATCTTGAATCTTCTAAAACCTAATAAAAGCCACTATTACCATGAGATAGACTAATCAACAGCAAAGTTGAAAGAAAAGCTTGAAACTTTTCAAATCATGAAACGTGACAACTTTTAGAGTCAAGCATATCAGACGATGCATAAAACTGTTATTTTTAAGAATACAAACTCTAGGATCATTCTGGCAGATAAAGTGCAGTAAATTTAGAATTTAAACATACATGAGTGAATGATACGGGTTGATAATGTATTCAGCATATCTTTTTTGCAATAAGAAAGTTACCAATCCACATCAGAAGAATCAATCCTAAGACTTGCAATCTTATGTAATCAATTATACTAACCCTTCCGACAAAATTACCTTTATATTTCAAATTTACAGTTTGAAAATCTAAAGCTATTATCTAAATTATGACAAAATGACTCTACTCAGGAAACCACAAAAAAATCGGATCACTATACATTTTATTTGGCGTAGTTGGAGATGACAAAATGACTCTACTCAGGAAATCACAAAAAAATCGGATCACTATACATTTTATTTGGCGTAGTTGGAGGAATACTAGGAATCTCCCTATCCGCTCTAATCCGAATAATCCTATCTTCACCATGAACATTTAATGTAAATGGACTAATTTCAGAATACTATAATATAATCGTCACTGCTCACGCACTCACCATAATCTTCTTTATAGTGATACCTATACTACTAAGAGGATTCGGAAACTGACTAATCCCAATTATAGTAGGAGCAACCGATATATCCTTTCCACGACTAAACAATCTAGGATTTTGATTACTACCTCCCGCTTTAATACTATTAAGCTCATCTATACTCATTAACATAGGAGCTGGAACAGGATGAACTATTTATCCTCCACTATCCACTTGGCTCGGACACCCCAACCACAGTGTTGACTTAGTAATCTTCTCCCTACACCTAGCCGGCATCTCATCAATTGCAGGAAGAATCAACTTTATTACCACATGTTTCTTATCACGACCTGTTATCTACACACTAGAACGATTAAGCATATTTGTTTGAAGAGTATTAATTACATCATTCATACTAATTATTTCACTACCAGTTTTAGCAGGCGGAATCACCATACTCTTAACAGACCGTAACTTCGGCACAACTTTCTTTGAAACCTCAGGAGGAGGAGACCCCATCCTATTTCAACATATATTCTGATTCTTTGGACATCCAGAAGTATACATCCTAGTATTACCTGCTTTTGGAGTAGTATCTGAAGCACTGATATTTATATCCGGAAAATTTAAAGTGTTTGGACCACTCGGAATGATTTATGCAATAACAAGAATTGGTATCCTAGGATGTTTTGTATGAGGTCACCACATATACACAGTTGGCATAGATATCGACACACGAGCTTACTTCACTGCTGCCACAATAATCATCGGCATCCCAACCGGTGTAAAAATCTTTAGATGATTAGCTACACTATACGGTACACACATTAAAATAACACCAGCCATACTATGAGTACTAGGATTTCTTTTACTATTTACAATAGGAGGACTAACAGGAGTTAGACTCTCAAACGCCTCCCTAGACCTACTGTTACATGACACATACTATGTAGTAGGACACTTCCACTTTGTTTTAAGTATAGGAGTAGTTTTTGCTATTATAATCGCAGTAACATTATGAACACCATGAATATTAGGCTTTTCCTTTAATACAATCATTCAAAAAACCCAATTCAACCTAATATTTATCGGAGCCAACCTAACATTTATACCACAACATTTCTTGGGATTAAACGGAATACCACGCCGATACGTAGACTATAGAGACATATACTCACTCATACACATACTATCCTCATTCGGTAGTCTTCTATCCCTTAGTGCATCTCTCCTATTTCTCTTCATAGTATGAGAAGCTACAGCCTCTAATCGTCACACAATTACTAACAACAGAATGATAACTTCACCAGAAATACTAATAAACTATCCTATAACCGAACACACCTGCACTCAAAGACCTACTTTATCCACATAATATAATAAGT